AGACATGAAAGCATAAGAACTCAACGGGATTTCCTTCTTTGTTTGTCTGATTCAAGGGGAAGGGCCCGTTGAGTTCTTAAGAATCATACTCTTTTTTCGTCTAAATGAGAAATCCCCTTTCTGCCGTTTCAAAAAACTCCACTCTCTGGTGATGTTTTTGAAAAATGAACTCCATTGATTGATTCAGAACACCTCTTCCTTGACAGTATCTATCCGTACTTTCATTTCAAAGTTAGAAGAAAGAAGGAATAAGAAATCGCTCAATTTCTTGGATGATATAATCTATATTTTTGTAGATTAGATATCAGGTAAATACTTTCTATACTAATAGAACTTTCCTCTATTTACTATTATTAGTATTAGATATTAGATTTGAATTTTTACTCTAGTATATCATCAAAATTCAAATTTTTTATAAGTTCATTCAATAATTCTATTTAATGAATTCCCCTTTTGTTTTTTTATTTGTCCACTACTTCTTATAGTTAGAATGTTTCGTAATAAATCTAAAAGGGTCTGATAAATCTGGAACAAAGACTAGGAATCTTTGAAAAAGAGGATCCAGAATCATTACTCTTTCGGCACAAGAAAGGGTTGTAGAAAATTCCCTTTCTTGTGCCGAAAGACTGGGAAGACAAATAATACCTTCTAGAATTCTTTGTTTCCCACATTTATCCGTTCTATTACCCGATTACCTCTGTCTAGTATCTAATGAAATTGGATTCTATTTAGAATATAAAACTATTGATACATTTTATCACATTGAAATCTGGCAATAGTAAGATAACCGCATCGTCCCAATTTGGATAAAAAACAAAGAAGAAAGGGGAAAATCAAATAGTCTTCTTCAAAATCGACATAGTATTACTAGCAATGCGGTACAAGGAATTCTCAGCATCTCGTAGAAAGGGAAAGGGGGTTTTCATAATTTTTCTTTTTTGATCATACAAAATTGCCAAAAAGAATTTGGTTCTTTTTACGAACTTGATGTCAATAAATCTGCGCAAGTCTAGAAATTCATTTCGGCCAATTGAACCTTCTCGAACTGTTTCTTTTTAAGAACCAAAAAGATTTGTGCCAAAATCACAGATGCCAAGAAGAACAAAAGGCCTTGGACACGTAATGGATCTTGAAGTACTATTTCCGCATCCCCCTGACCAAATCCGCCCACATTAGGATTACTCGTTAATGGTTGATCAAATTTCACGGATTCACCCTCTGAAACAAGAAGTTCTGGTCCTGGGGGAATATTATCAACCACTTGACGTCCATCCGGATCTGTTATGGTTATTTCATATCCCCCCTTCTTTTCTTTTCGTATGATTTTGCTTACTATACCTGCTGCTGTAGCATTATAAACTGTATTGTTACTCTTGCTCCCGTCGGGATAAATCTGACCCCTTCCCCTGTTCCCGCCTACGTATATAGGATATTTTAAGAAGTGAACATCTTTCTTAGTAGCGGGGTCGGGGGAAAGAATAGGAAAGGTGATTTCACTATATTTTTGCCCGGGGACAGGGCCTATCACAAGAATATTTTTTTTATTAGGGCTATAGCTCTGAAAAGACAAATTGCCTATCTTTTCTTTCATCTCGGGAGAAATACGATCGGGGGGAGCTAATTCAAAACCTTCCGGTAAAATAAGAACAGCCCCCACATTCAAACCCCCCTTTTTACCATTAGCAAGAACTTGTTTCAGTTGCATATCATAAGGAATTCGAACAATTGCTTCAAATACAGTATCGGGAAGTACCGCTTGCGGTACCTCAATATCCACGGGCTTATTAGCTAAATGACAATTGGCACATACAATACGCCCGGTCGCTTCTCGTGGATTTTCATAACCCTGCTGTGCAAAAATGGGATATGCATTTGAAATGGCCGTCCGAGTTATGATATATATCATGAGCGATACGGAAATAGATCGAGGAATCTGTTCCTTTATCCAAGAAAAAGTATTTCTAGTTTCCATGGTCCAATCGTTGATCCCAAAATTTCTACAATAGGTGGGGTAAGTCGCTAGTATAGTTCCCTATCCACGATTCTGTTAGTTACTGGAATAATAATAATTTTACTGGAATGCTATTTTACTGGAATAATAATATAGGATAAATCCCGCAGATGGTTAAAAATAGAAAGCATAAATTTTCAACGCTTTGTTTATGTACAACTACAAAGTAACAAACCTTCTAATTGGATTAGATTAATATGAGTGGATCTTTTATCAGTCATTCATTGAATGATAAATAACTACAAGTGACGGAGATACACGATTTAAATAACGGAAAATCCAATATTTAAAAACTGTATCAAGAATGACTGGAAAAGTGGAAACAAGACCCGATAGAATTTGATCATTATGAACAAATCCAAAATCTTTGTAGACAGAGCCAATCATTAATTCCCAACCGTGGGGTGAATGGAATCCGATACAAAAATCGGTTAATAAAAGAATAGAAAAAGCTTTGACTGTGTCGCTTAGGTTATATAGGAATTCCTGGGCCCAAGAGTTAAGAATAACAAGTTCTTCATTACCCAAAATAGAATAACCGCTTAGAATAACAAAACAGATTATATTTATCGAGAAGTGAAAAATCGTATGGATATGATCCTCGTTGTGTATCTTGATTAATTGGATCGTTTCTTTTTGGATTCCTAGAGGAAACTTGTGTAGACGTGTCTCCGAGTATTCTTCGATCATTTCGTCCAAGACAAGGAGTTCCTCTAATTCTATGAATTTTTCTAGAATACCCCTTTCTTGAATATCATTCAAAAAAATTTCGGATTGCCCGGCATTCCACCAATTAGTAACCCAAGATTCCAGACTTTTTTTAAATGAGAGAGAAAGCCACCAAGGCAAAAATACTATAGATACAAGAGGAGTGAATGCTTTCTTTTTTGCCATTTTTTCATCTGTGAATTATTAATCAACCCACCCCATTCGTCGACTCTATGCGATCGAATCTTTCTTTCACGCATGAGTTCTATACAAGGTATGGAACCTATGAATCTATTTTATTTGTGATTTTGTGGTTAGTCTTTGAATCTCGAAAGGATAGAGAAATCGACTAATAAATCCATTTCGAATGAAGAAATACTAAAAAAATATTGTTTCCCGATATCTCAATTGGGCAAATTCGAAACAACTGTCTCCTTTCAATGAATGGCCGAAAGAACCGCTTTAAGTAATGAATATTAGTCAAACTTTGAGACGAAAGAATCCCTTTTCTATCACTCTATCACAATATCCAATATTTCGAAAAAAAAAATTCACTGATTGCCCACAGACAGGAACAGACAGGAATAGTAGAATAATTGAGGGAAAGATATTGCGATACTCAAAGTAGCAAAACAAGACAGAAATTGGCTAGTTATCATTATTAAGAAATCTAATTGTTATTTTTGTGTTGGTTATTAAGGAACACAAAAGAAAGGAGAAAATGAAACGTCGATTGACAAAAAAAAGAATTGCGTTTTGTAGTTCTTCCGCCCGCTTTGGCTTGAATGACCCTTCTGATGAAACTTCACTTAGGTTATGTTATAGAAAAAAATAGGATTCTTGCATTTTTCCCTCAAAGCACCCATTTCCCATTTTATTTTCAAAATACTTCAATTGGTACACGCAAGAAATAGGCCAATTCCGCAGCTTTTTGTTCAATTTCTCGTGGAGTCAAATTCTCATCAGTACGAGTTAAGGGAATGGCCCCCTGGCCTCGGATGTCCATATAAAGGACACGACGGGCATAAATACCCTCTTTAACTTCTATTCTAATGGACTGAATATCTTTTATAAGGAATCGAAGGAATATACGACGATTTTTTCCAGGAAATCCCCAACGAAAAATGCACACTATGCCTTCCTTTCTATCGAATCGATCATAACCGCTGCCTACATTCCAGGAAATTGTGCACCACAAATAGGAACTAATAAAGAGACCCGCGATTCCGTAGAAAGACATCACGATACCTTGTGGAAAAAAAATGATTTGCTGAGACGGAAAAAAAGATATCAAATTTCTACCAAGATAACTGGAAGTTCCAACCAATAAGAATCCTAATGAACCTAAAAAAAGGATAAGGGCCCAGCAGAAATTACTTATTTTTCGAGACTCCGTTATAAGTTCTATCCATATATGTTCTGATCGCCAACTCATACTTGATCTGATTGTATTTTATTGGAATTGAGAGAATACCTCAAATTCATTTGACTTTACCCTTTTTGTTTCCGAAGTAACTCTCATCAACTAGCATAGCACTAATTTGATGTGAACCTTTAGGAGTAATTCATCAAATTGCTTAGATCTAATCTAAACTAAAATAATAACATACCCTTCATATGAATATGATCCCACTATATCTAGATCCGAGGGCTTTTTATTTCAGCCATCCCGCGATCCTGGTCTGGTCGATTTGAAAACAGCTAGAATTCATTTACCCATATATTATTATTATGTTTCCGCAGGTATAAGAGCCCTTTCCTTTATGTTCGGCAGCAATCACATGTTGTATCATATTTTACTAAATAGATATCTGGGTTAGTTATGATGCAATTGAAAAAAAAAAATAGAAGGGATGGGGTCCATCGGGTCTAAACAATCTTGTTTTTTTGAACATGAAGAGATAAAGAAGCCATTGCAATTGCCGGAAATACTAGGCCTACTAAAGGCACAAAAATAGAGGGAAGGTTGAAAGTTATCATAGAATGGGTACCTCGATTTGTACCTGTTATTATTATTATTTATAAATAAAGATATCTTATAATAATTATAATTAATTTAGAATTAAAAATTAAAAATTTTCATTATTATTGAATTAATAATTCAATTCTTAGTATAGATCTAAGTATCTATATCTAAGTGAGGATATAGAATAAGTGCAAGAAATGTAGAGCTAAATAAATGAACTTATTCATCTTTCTACATGAAAGATATGTATGATAATCAACTTTATTATTTTTCTTGATTTCTTTGTCTTTTATTCTTTTTACTAAAGAAAGTGTTTCTTACAGATTATCGAAAGATTCTAACGAATCCGAACCTGGAGGTATTTTTAGCTAAACACGATTTTCGGGAAATAGAGAAAAATACAAAACTTTTGATTTTTTATATTTGAATTATATGCGTAAGATGAGAAGAAGAAATTCGTTTTGTTTGCCCAATTTCACGAAAGGAAGAATTCACTCTTTTTTGATAGAGACTTCTTTGATTAGTAATCAGAAATATAGGTAAAAATGGGTTATCCGCAGCTTTTGATTCTTTTTACAATTAGATCTTATGTCACCAAAGAAAATTCCTATTTCCTTTAATTTCGAATAAACTCACTACTCCTTTCGTTTGCTACAAATAATTGAACTTAGTGCTCTATTCGGTTTTGATTGAATTTTTATTCAAAGGAAAGAAAGCGTGGAGCTTAAATAACTCATTCAGAACACTTTTTAAAAGATTACGTGGTACGATTAGGTCGAATAATCCCTTCTCGAATAAATATTCAGTAACTTGCACACCTTCGGGTACTGTTATATTCAATGTTTGTTCAATTACTCTTTTACCCGCAAATGCAATGGTAGCATCGGGTTCGGCAATAATGATATCACCCAACATACCAAAACTAGCCGTCACCCCACCAGTAGTAGGAGATGTAAGGATTGATACATAAAATAACTTTTTATTTGATTGATAATCATATAAAGCAGACGATATTTTAGCCATTTGCATCAAGCTCAAACTTCCTTCTTGCATGCGCGCCCCCCCGGAAGCACACACTATAATAAGAGGTAGAAGCTTATTGGTAGCGTATTCAATCAAACGGGTGATTTTTTCCCCGACTACGGATCCCATACTACCCCCAATAAACTGAAAATCCATAACCCCGACTGCTACGGGAATGCCGTTTAGTTGGCCTATGCCTGTTTGAACAGCCTCGGTTAATCCTGTCTCTCTTTGATAAGAATCAATACGATCTTTATAAGGACGATCTTTATCAGGTTCCTCCTCGGAATGAACTTCAATGGGATCATCAATACGATCTTTATCAGGTTCCTCCTCGGAATGAACTTCAATGGGATCATCAATACGATCTTTATCAGGTTCCTTCCCGGAATGAACTGCAATAAGGTATTCGAGAGCCTCAATATCCTGTAAAAGCTCGGCCAGTTCCTTATCTAAATCAAATTCAATTTCCTCATCTAAATCAAATTCAATTTCCTCATCTAAATCAAATTCAATGGGATCTAAAGAGACCATGTCTTCGTCCATAGGATGCCAAGTACCCGGATCGATCGAAAGTTCTATTCTATCTGAACTACTCATTTTCAAATGATATCCACATTCTTCACAAATATTCATTTTTGATTTAAAAAATTTCTTATAATTTAATCCATAACAATTTTCGCATTGAACCCACAAATGCCTATATTTTTGAGTTACATCGATATCATTAGAACTTTCTCTTTCGATATCATTAGAGCTTTCTCTTTCGATATCATTAGAGCTTTCTCTTTCGATATCATTAGAACTTTCTCTTATAGTTAAATCACTATCTTGCGCGCCGGTTCGTATACCCGAATCCTCCCTTTCACCATCATTAGAACTTTCACCACAAACGAGCCTATAAATGTAACTATCACTGTAATTATCACTATCACTTACCATGGAAGTCTCGATAAAGATTTGAGACTGAAGATAACTGTCAATGCAACTATTAATATGATTATTCCAACTATATTGAGTATCGTACATGTAACGATTATAGTAGGTATCTTCACTCGTAGATCCATTATGCAGATAACTAGAATTCTGATAACTATAAAAAGAACTTTCTAGTTCACTCAGAAACGAATGATTGTTGTCAATCTCAAAAATTTGATTTTCAATATCAAAATATATGGAATAACTGTCTCCATTACTATCCTTAACCAAAAAAGTGTCATCGGGGATGAGATTCCAAATGTCTTTGACGCCGAATAAACGATCAACATTACTGTAACTAGAATCGTCAGGACCCTCCCAACTCTGAATATTTTTAGTTGTATCTTCTCTATTCGAATCTTCAATTTCACTGGTATTTTCAATAGGACCAAGACTGTCCATTGATTTATTTAGCCCACACTTACGTTCTAACTCCTTCTTAAAAAACATCGAATTAAACCACCATCTTTCCATAGAGTTTTCTTGCCCCCTATTTGCATGAAAATACAATAGATGAATAGTCATTCGATCCAAAATTCTTTATTTGAATATCTTCTTTCCTATCAGACTAAACATAGAAACCCAACCGCTAGGATTATTTATTAACTAATAAGAAAAAGGTAATAGGTGTGAGTATTGAAAAAAAATTCTCTTTTTTGGAAATCCGGAGTAATACTTCACTATATATGAATATGATATGGGGGAACCCCTTGTCATTATAAATACAATGATAAAGAGCGCTTTTTCTTATGTCGTATCAAATTCGCATCGAAAAAAAAAATATTTGTTCTCTCCTAGAAATCATTTTTTTCGT